TAAATACATCCGAAACATAAAAAATGCAGTTAATCCTGTTGTGAAGGAAGCTATTATTGCAAAAATTGGTGAATACAACCAACTATCATTAAGAATTTCATCTTTGGACCAAAAACAAGCAAGAGGTGGAATACCACAAAGAGAGAGTGTACCTAATAAAAAAGTAATTCTTGTAATTGGAACATATTTTGTTAAACCGCCCATAAGAACCATATTTTGACTTTTATCCGGCGAATATCCAACAATAGGTTCCATTGAATGAATAATAGATCCAGATCCCAAAAACAATAAAGCTTTCGAATAGGCATGAGTGATCAAATGGAATAAAGCGGTTCGATAAGAACCTATACCCAGAGCTAACATAATATAACCCAATTGAGACATTGTAGAATAAGCTAAACTTCTTTTAATGTCTCTTTGAGCAAGAGCCAAAGTAGCTCCTAATAGTACTGTTATTACGCCTATTAAAGAAATGAGATTCATTATGTAAGGTATAACTATGAAAAGAGGAAGAAGCCGGGCTACAAGAAAAATTCCCGCAGCTACCATAGTAGCAGCATGTATAAGAGCCGAAATGGGAGTGGGTCCTTCCATAGCATCAGGTAACCATATGTGAAGGGGGAATTGCGCAGATTTAGCAACTGCACCGACGAATAAAAAAGAAGCACACAGAGTAGCAAATAAAGAATCTACTCCATTATTATGAACCAAGTTATTAACTATTTCGAACAAATCCCGAAATTCTAAACTACCAGTTATCCAATAAAGTCCTAAAATTCCTAATAATAAACCAAAATCTCCTATACGATTGGTTACAAAAGCCTTTTGACAAGCGCTTGCTGCAATCGGTCGTGTGAACCAAAAACCTATTAGTAAATACGAACACATTCCTACAAGTTCCCAAAAAATATAAATTTGTATCAAATTGGAACTAGTAACCAATCCCAACATAGAAGTATTGAAAAAACTCATATAAGCGAAAAATCTCAAATATCCTTGATCATGAGACATATAATTGTCACTATAAATAAGAACCATGATTCCAACAGTAGTAATTAATATTGACATAATAGAAGTAAGTGGATCGATCAAGTGTCCGAACTCTAAAGAAAAATCATTATTGACGGTCCAAGACCATAGATATTGATAGATAGAATTTCCATTTATTTGCTGAATAGACAGATTGGCCGAAAACACCATAGCTATACTTAGCATCAAAATACTCGGAAAAGCCCACATACGACGAATATTTCTGGTTGCTGCGGGAATAAGCAGAAGTCCAAATCCTATTAACATTGTAACTGGAAATGGAAGAAAAGGTATTATCCATGCATATTTATATGTATGTTCCATAAAAAAAAACAAATTTTCATTTTTTTTTTTTTTTTCTTATAATTGTAATTGTTTCCGATTCGCCAATTCTTATCGCTTTTGAAAGGAACAATCAAAAAATCAACAAAAAAAGATATAAAAACCTCAAATACTTTTTGATTTTAAATTATTCTGACTTTTGTTAGATCTTCGATATTGGAAATATTCAAAAAGTTACACAATTGGTTGGTCAAATGATATGACCAAATAGTTAGGTAAGGGTAATTACTTAGTTATTAACTTTATTAGCTAAATAAAGTATTTATTAAAATAGGAAATGTGAGATTTTGAATCATTCTACGACTATACTACTATTCTATTTTAGCAATATGTAACTATATCATATACTATAGTCTATAGTATAGTTAAGTAAAAACAATTATACCAAAACAGTAGAATATGGATCATAGTATGCATCAATAAATCGACTCAAAAAAAAAAAGACCTAGTTATTCTAGTGCATTTATTTGTAGTAATTACCTAATTTTTTGCGGAACTGGTTGATTGGGTTCCAATCCAATAAGAAGGTTCTTATAATACTCCTTACTTCGTATAGAACTGAAATATAAAATAACAAAAAATGGAAGTTCCTCTTCTTAGGTAACGGAATGTCTTGTTTAACATATTAACTACTGCCAGTTGTAGTTAAAGTTTGAACTTAAATTATAGACATGGCACTATGAGCTTATTCAATTACAACTAATATAATAGTCATATTTTTCCCCAGTGTATTATATATGCGACATGCGTGTATATTATATATTTATATATAAATAATATATTTATATAAATAATATATTTGTATTGTATGTTATGAAAGAAAAAACTATTATCGACGGAATTAAGTACAGAAAATGCCTAAAAAAAACGATCTATTTTGAGCAATACATGTCTTTCACATACAACAATAAAAATGAGTAACTCTTTTTTTTTTGAATGGCAGTTCCAAAAAAGCGTACTTCTATATCAAAAAAACGTATTCGTAGAAATATTTGGAAGAAAAAGGGAAATTTAGCTGCAATAAAAGCTTTTTCTTTAGCAAAGTCGGTTTCTACCGGAGATTCAAAAAGTTTTTTTGTGCAACAAACAGCAGGTAAGAAAATCTTGGAATAATCTGCATTTTCATGGCTAGAAGAACTTCCAATTTTAGAATATGAATAATTCCCATTAACTAGTGTATTGAACTCCTCAAGATTAGTTAGAACTAGTGGCTATGATATGTAGAATAAGAATTCCTCTGTACGCCGGGTCTAGTTCTAAGTATTATTATTATTATTATTTTTTTTTTTCATTCTTGTTTTTATTTTCTAAATTATTAGATTTAATATTTTTTAATTCGTGAGATGGAGTTTTCCTATGAATTTGCTTTTCACAATAGAAAAATCTTTGTTCATTCTATTTTTCTATTGTGAAAAGCAAATTCAATTAAAATTGTGATGAAACTCTTTTTTTTTTTTCATTTATCTTATCTGATTTCGCGGATTCAAAATAAATAAAATAAAGAAAAAAAAGTAGAAAAAAGGGGACAATTCTTAGTTTCTATCTCGACTGAAAACAAAACTTTCAAGTTTCAAGTGTTTCGGAATAACTTAGTATATAAATAGTACGTAAAAGTTGATTGTTAAAATGGAACTTATGACGATACGAACTAAGAATTTTTGATGAAAATTCAAAGATGAATTTAAAAGAACTCTTATTCTTCTAATGTTTCTTAAACTATAACTATATTGAATCCTTGAATCTAGATCTAGACGATTCAACATGAATTAACTATTATTATTTCAAGTAAGCCGCTATGGTGAAATCGGTAGACACGCTGCTCTTAGGAAGCAGTGCTAGAGCATCTCGGTTCGAGTCCGAGTGGCGGCATACTCTAAAAGAGATACAATGGCTCCTATAATGTATTTAATTCCCGATTTCAATTCTGTAATGGGACCCCTTTTATGTATGATATTTGTGACTTTAGAACATATATTAACTCATCTCTCTTTTTCGATCATTTCAATTGTAATTATGATTCATTTAATGACCCTATTAATCCACGAAATCCGGGGGTTACGTGATTCATCAGAAAAGGGAATGATAGCTACTTTTTTCTCTATAACAGGATTCTTAGTTATTCGTTGGATTTCTTCAAGACATTTTCCATTAAGTAATTTATACGAGTCATTAATCTTCCTTTCGTGGAGTTTTTCCATTATTCATATAATTTCCAAGATATGGAATCATAAAAATGATTTAAGCGCAATAACCGCCCCAAGTGCTATTTTTACCCAGGGTTTCGCCACATCGGGTCTTTCAAGTGAAATGCATCAATCGTCAATATTAGTACCTGCTCTACAATCTCAGTGGTTAATGATGCACGTAAGTATGATGTTATTGAGTTATGCAGCTCTTTTATGTGGGTCGTTATTATCAGTTGCTTTTCTAGTCATTACATTTCGAAAAAACATCGATATTTTTTGTAAAAACAAAATTTTATTAATTAAGTCATTTTTCTTTGGCAAGATCGAATACGGGAACAAAAAAAAAAGTGTTTTTAATAAACACACTTCTCTTCTTTCATTCCGAAATTATTACAAATATCAATTAACTCAAGGTTTGGATTATTGGGGTTATCGTGTCATTAGTTTAGGATTTACTTTTTTAACCATAGGTATTCTTTCTGGAGCAGTATGGGCTAACGAAGCATGGGGATCTTATTGGAATTGGGACCCCAAAGAAACTTGGGCATTTATTACTTGGACCATATTCGCGATTTATTCACATACTAGAACAAATCAAAGTTTGCAAGGTACAAATTCGGCACTTGTAGCTTCTATAGGATTTCTTATAATTTGGATATGCTATTTTGGGATCAATCTATTAGGAATAGGTCTACATAGTTATGGTTCATTCACATTAACATCTAATTGAATAAAGGAATACATAAGAACATCGTCCCATATATAACGAAAATTTGTGCGAGTTTTTGAGAACCCTTTGAATCATTTGAATCACAAGGAATCATATTCAAAGGGTTCTCAAAAACTCGGAATACATCTTATTACAATTCTAATTCACTTTTTTTTTTTGCGTTGTACATCAAATGATTTCAAAAATATGAAAATTCTAAGACTTTGCTTTCTGTCTCATTAATGAAAACTATCTATGAAAATAATTAGATAGGATAACTTGTACCTTGTCAACTGACAGCGAGAGAACGAAATCAGGATAAATACCAATCCCTATTACAGGTAAAAAGATACAGATCGAAACAAATAGTTCTCGTGGTCCAGAATCCGCAAAATTGGAGTTTAGAACATTGAATAGTTTGTATCCATAGAACATCTGACGTAACATAGATAATAAATAAATAGGAGTTAATATCATTCCAATTGCCATTACAAGGATAATTAGCATTTTGGACATTAAAAGATATTTTGGGCTAGTAATTATTCCCAAAAATACTACTAATTCCGCAACAAAACCACTCATTCCTGGCAATGCAAGAGAAGCCATCGAGAAACTACTAAACATGGTAAATATTTTTGGCATTGGGATGGATATCCCCCCCATTTCGTCGAGATAAACAAGACGTGTTCTATCACAACTCGTTCCTACCAAGAAAAAAAGTGCAGCACCAATAAATCCATGAGAGAGTATTTGTAAAATGGCTCCGTTCAGTCCCATGTCAGTTATAGAACCAATTCCTATAATTATGAAACCCATGTGAGATACGGAAGAATAGGCTATTCTCTTTTTTAAATTGCGTTGACCAAGAGAGGTTGAAGCTGCATAGATTATTTGTATTGTCCCTACTATCACCAACCAGGGAGAAAATATAGAATGGGCGTGCGGTAATAATTCCATATTGATCCGAATCAATCCATATGCTCCCATTTTTAATAAGATTCCGGCTAGAAGCATACATGTACTGTAATGCGCTTCTCCATGAGTATCTGGTAGCCATGTATGTAGGGGTATAATCGGCGATTTGACAGCATAAGCAATAAGGAAGCCCAAATATAATATTATTTCTAATGTCACAGGATATGACTGATTCGCTAATCTTTCAAAATCCAATGTTGGTTCGTTGGAACCATATAAACCCATACCTAGAACTCCTATTAAGAGAAAAATGGAACCCCCCGCAGTGTACAAAATAAACTTTGTAGCCGAGTACAAACGTTTCCTTCCTCCCCACATGGATAAAAGTAAGTAAACAGGAATTAATTCTAACTCCCACATGATGAAAAAAAGTAAAAGGTCTCGAGAAGAAAATAATCCTATTTGACCACTGTACATCGCTAACATCAGGAAATAGAACAATCGCGAATTTCGAGTAACAGGCCAAGCCGCTAAAGTAGCTAAAGTAGTGATAAATCCTGTCAGTAAAATGGGTCCTATGGAAAGTCCATCGATTCCCAGTCTCCAGTGAAAATCAAAAAAAATTATCCATTTAAAGTCCTCTTCCAGTTGAATTAATGGATCGTCCAATTGGAAATGATAACAGAACACATAGGTTGTTAGAAGGAGCTCTAACAAACATATACATATAGTATACCACCTTAATACCTTATTCCCCCTATGAGGGAGAAAAAAAATTGAAGAACCCGCGAATATCGGCAAAACTACAAGTATTGTTAACCAAGGGAAATAACTCGTGATAAAGACAAGATGCGTTTTGACCAAAAAACCCGTGCTCGAAATAATATATTTTCTCGAGTGCGGGTTTTTCTCGGTAAAAAGGAATCAAATGATTCAAGTGGAGTTTTTTCTATTATAACGTATCAATAAGATAGACCCATGCTGCGAGTTGTTTCATGCCATAAATAAACACGGACACTCAAAAAATCTGTTGGACAAGCGGATTCACATCTCTTACAACCTACACAGTCCTCGGTTCTTGGCGCGGAAGCAATTTGCTTAGCTTTACATCCGTCCCAAGGTATCATTTCCAATACATCTGTGGGGCAGGCTCGTACACATTGAGTACATCCTATACATGTATCATAAATTTTTACTGAATGTGACATTGGGTCTATAAATTCCAGTTTTGAACATAAAAATTTTTCGATCTGGTAAAGTAAAATCGGTACTAAACGAATTCTATATTTATATTGTAGACACCAGACGAATCAATGATTTATCAAAAAAATCTTAACTTAAGAATCCATAGATTTCTAAATCTGTTCGTGAGAAAGGACCAAGAAACTTTGATTTCCGTTTCAACAACCATGATCATACGAGTCACACATGTGATTTCACATTGGCCAACGGATTGTCAATATTTCAATATTACTATTGAAAAAAAAAAAAAAAAAATTATATAATTTTCAATTTGTATATATATTATGTCTTTATTTATATGATATACTAATTATTGACTAATTATTCAACAAATTCGATTGATTGATACGAGTTGATTTTCTGTTACGATAGATCGACGAAACAATAGCTAGCCCAATAGCTGCTTCCGCGGCCGCAATGGCTATAACAAAGATTGAGAAAATGTCTCCTTTTAATTGGCGACTATCAAATATATCTGAAAATGTTACGAGATTAATATTAACCGAATTTAGTATAAGCTCAAGACACATAAGTGCTCTAACCATGTTTCGACTTGTGATCAGTCCATAGATACCGATAGAAAATAAATAGACGCTCAAAAAAAGTACATATTCGAACATCATCGACTAACTCCTCATCAACAATCTCGATTCATTTCAATATGAACAACAATTCAACCAATTTGGTTGACTAGAATCGAGCAATTACAGAAAAAAGAGGGTATTGGCAGTAAATTAAACTCAAAACTTTTCCTTTTTCATTTTATTTCTAATTTCTAATAATTTTATTAATTCTAAGTATTTATTATTGACGAGCCATAGTAATTGCACCTATTAAAGAAACTAAAAGAATTATAGAAATGAGTTCAAACGGAAGATAAAAATCTGTTGATAAATGAATTCCAATTTGTTGAACGTTACTTATAAGGTCCTGTTCTATAATCTGGTTTTTTCTTGTAGTCCAAATAATTCCGTACCATGACGTATCTAGGATAGTAGTAATTAGTGAAAAAAGAATACTTGTACAAACCAGTAAAGTGATCCCGTCTCCTACAGTCCAAAGATAGGAATCGTTGGAATATTCTGAACCATTCATGAACATAACAGCAAATAGAATTAAGACATTTATGGCTCCCACATAAATAAGGAGTTGTGCGGCAGCTACAAAATAGGAGTTCGATGAAATATAGAATAAAGATATACAAACAAGAACCAATCCCAACGAAAAGGCAGAATAAATTGGATTGGTAAATAATACTACTCCTAGACCTCCTAATATAAGAAATGATCCCAGAAATACTACAAGTATATCGTGTATTGGTCCAGGTAAATCCATTGTGTATAACAGATAAATAAGTCGAAATATTTCATGACCTTACTAAATAGTCCAGGAAAAATAAGGGGAACACCCTTATTTTTTTCTTTATATGATGGGTTCCTAATTGAATTAAATCTTAATATGGATTAATGTAGATATAGATAAAGTTATTAAAGTTATTAGCCAATCCTACTTTTTTTTTATCTGAAAGAAAAAAGAAAAGATTGGAATTTTCTATTTCGAAATCATCACGAAACCATATTCTTGTTTTAAATCAAAGAGTAATTCTCAACAATCAATAGTTATTATTTATAGTTATTATTTCTGAGCAATCAAAATAAAAGAGGCTTGGATCCTTTATATCAAAAAAAAATCTTAGTAATCGGTAATCGTTCTTGAATCAAGGGGTTTATCTTTGTCTATTTTGATTTGGGTCGAATTCATAACTGTTTGAATTGTGTAATCTCCAATTACTGACATTGGCAACCGACCCAATGCAATTTGATTATAATTCAATTCGTGGCGATCATAAGTAGAAAGTTCATACTCTTCAGTCATCGATAAACAGTTTGTTGGACAATACTCGATGCAGTTACCACAAAATATACAGACCCCAAAATCAATACTATAATTAAGCAATTGTTTCTTTTTAATATCTTTTTCAAATCTCCAATCAACAACGGGTAGATCTATGGGACATACACGAACACATACTTCACAAGCAATACATTTATCAAATTCAAAGTGTATTCGACCGCGGAAACGCTCTGATGTGATCGATTTTTCATAAGGATATTGAATAGTTACAGGTAAACGATTTGTATGGGATAAGGTAATTATGAAACTTTGACCAATGTACCTTGCAGCTCGTATTGTTTGTTGACCATAATTTATGAACCCGGTCACCATAGGGAACATATTGTAGATCTCCATGAATAAATTGATGTTTCTTTCTCTTGTTTAAGATTAGTTATGAATATAGAATATCGTTATTCTCTTCTTTTATTTATATTATTTATAGTGAAACAAGTTGGGAAGAAGTTGTCAATAATAGATTTCCCAGGGAAATAGGTAACAGAAATTTCCATCCAAGATTTAATAGCTGATCCATTCTCATCCTCGGTAAAGTCCATCTTACTGTGATAGGAATGAACAAAAACAAAAAAGCTTTAGCTAATGTAATAAATATACCAATTGTCATTCCAAGGATTCCGGCCATTTTATTTATTCCGAAAAGTTCAGGAATAAATATGTACGGAATAGAGAAATTCCACCCACCTAAGTAAAGAACTGTTATAAATAATGAAGAAACTAATAAATTTAGGTAAGAAGCAAGGTAAAATAAAGCGTATTTGATACCTGAATATTCCGTTTGATAACCTGCTACTAATTCCTCCTCTGCTTCTGGTAAATCAAAGGGTAATCTCTCACATTCTGCTAGAGAAGAAATTATAAAAACTACAAACCCTATAGGCTGACGCCACAGATTCCACCCCCAAAAACCATATTTTGACTGTGCCTCAACTATATCAACTGTACTTAAACTGTTAGATAATCATAGTCGATAATAACATCACTGTTCATATCGCTATTTCAAAACCGTACATGAGACCTCAGCTTCATACGGCTCCTCTACGGCCACAAATAAATGTAAGGACTTGTTTGGTAGTATCGTCATCTTTATTTATATAGTAAATATACACCGGGAGTCCCAAATTAGACCGATGAAATTCCATCCGCTAGAATAAAAAGGCGCTTCTGAATTGATCTTATCCATTATAATTTCAATTTATCTTTGTTCGGTAATAACTTAATCCTTCAATAAAATACTCGTTATATCAAAAAATATATTCTATCAATAACTATAAAGAATTAGAACAAATTGGGCATTAATTCCAAATTTTATTTATGATAAGAATTCTATATGTATAGATTATAGATATGGATGGGGAAAAGAAATAAAAAATAAAGATCTTTTTTATTTCTTATTTATTCATTTTATTTTTTTTTTTTTTTTGCATCCCATTTCTTTTGTTCCTGTTCTTCTTTCTCAGAGGAAGGGGTACTCTGAAAAAAAAAAAATATATATATATATAAATAAAGGATTAATTCGTTTTTGATAGTCATTTCTTTAATCAGTGAATAAGAGCATACTCTAGATCGGAATCGTGGGGAAGTACTGCTTGGTCATTTCTACCAACTTAAAGTCCTCATTATGATTCGTTTTTTTTATCCAAAGTTTTATGCAAAAATACCTTTTTTTGATACCTTACATTATCCCCATTACTAATCTTTTGTGTACCTTGGTGTTCCTAACTGTCCACTGATTTTTGATTGATCCCCGGTATGGTAATACATATAAGACAGTCGTAGAAACCCCACACGGTCGATCTTTTGTACCCGCTTCAAGATATGATAATTAGTCAAAGAATCTTAATCTTGGGGTAAACAGTTTACACTGCTTGTGTTTATTATTCTTGTACATAGGGAATGAGATTTTACCTTCTTACTGCAAATTTATAAGCAGTTTTATTTTACTCATATAACTATCTAGTTTAACTCATCGACCCTAATGATGAATAAAAAATGAAAATATCCATTCAATATATTAAACCTCTTTACTTTATTTCTAGCGAGGAGGGGAAATAATCATGTTCCAACGAATCACACGTAGAGATATTGATAACACACATAGAGTTAATGGTATTTCATAGCTAATAGATTGAGCAGCAGCCCGTAGACCACCTGAAAAGGAATATTTATTGTTCGATCCATATCCTGACATAAGAAGTCCAATAGGAGCAATACTTGAAATGGAGATCCATAAAAAAACACCTATACTGAGATCGGCTAAAACAAGGCGAGACCCAAAAGGGATTACTAAATAACTTAGTAGAACTGATATGACCGCTATAGACGGTCCCACGCTAAACAAACGAATATCCCCTCTAGATGGGAGGAGGTCCTCTTTAAAAAGTAATTTGATCCCATCTGCTAGAGCTTGCAGAATTCCTAACGGGCCGGCATATTCAAGCCCAATACGTTGTTGTATTGCTGCGGATATTTCTCTTTCTAACCACACAATTACTAGTACCCCTATAGTGATTCCCAATATAAGGGTGAAAATAGGAACAAAGATCCATATGAGTCCATAGACTTCTTTTAAGGATTCCGATCTATAAAAAGAATTGATAGCTTGTACTTCTACTTCTGTCGTATCAATTATCATTTCAACGATCAACTTCTCCCATAATGATATCTATACTACCTAGTATCGTCATGATATCAGCCAATTTCATTCTTTTAACTAGTTGAGGGAGAATTTGCAAATTGATGAAACCCGGTGGACGAATTTTCCACCTCCAGGGGAAAACACTATTGTCTCCTATCAAAAAAATTCCTAATTCCCCTTTTGGGGCTTCTACTCTCACATAAAGTTCTTGTTTCGACAATTCAAAATTGGGTGAAAGTTTTTTAGTAATAAATCTATATTCAAAATTAGTCCATTCGGAATTTTTTGCTCTATCAAAGCGTCGGACTTCTAAATTTTCATAGGGCCCCCCAGGAATTCCTTCTAGAGCTTGTTGAATAATTTTTATAGATTCTTTCATTTCACCGATTCGTACTAAATAACGAGCTAGTGAATCTCCTTCTTTTTGCCATTGGATTTCCCAATCAAATTTATTGTAACACTCATAACGATCAACTTTACGAAGATCCCATAGGATTCCAGAAGCTCGTAACATCGGTCCCGATAAACCCCAATTTATTGCTTCCTCTCCACCAATAATGCCGACTCCCTCAACCCGTTCCAAAAAAATAGGATTCCGCGTAATAAGCTTTTGATATTCAACAATTCCTGTTAAAAAATAATCGCAGAAATCTAAACATTTATCTATCCATCCATAAGGTAGATCAGCAGCGACTCCCCCAATACGGAAATAATTATGCATCATTCGCATACCTGTAGCAGCTTCAAATAGATCATATAACAATTCCCTTTCTCTGAAAATATAGAAAAAGGGGGTTTGTGCACCGATATCCGCCATAAAAGGTCCAAGCCATAACAAATGAGAAGCTATACGACTCAATTCCAGCATAATTACTCTAATGTAACTGGCTCTTTTAGGTACTTGAACACTTTCCAATCGTTCTGGTGCATTTACTGTTATTGCCTCCGTGAACATAGTGGCTAAATAATCCCACCGTGTCACATAAGGCAAATATTGTATAATTGTTCGATTTTCCGCGATTTTTTCCATCCCTCTGTGTAAATAACCCAATATGGGTTCACAGTCAATAACATCTTCACCATCGAGAGTAACGATTAGTCGAAGAACACCATGCATTGATGGGTGGTGAGGGCCCATGTTAACTATCATGAGATCTTTTCTTGTAGCCGGTAAAGTCATATCTTTTCTTCCTTAATTCATTATTCCATGAATTTCTCAAAATGAGATTCATCAAAATGAAAAATCTAATAACTACTATTAACTAATATAACTAATAACTAAAGAAAAAAATTCAAACCAATCTTCAAATTAACGGGTTTTTGATTCCCGAATACCCAACTGACTAATTAATTTCTTATAATGTACTCTATTTTTCTTTGACAAATAATCTAGCAGACGTTGACGTTTTCCCAGAATTTTTCGCAAACCCCTTTGCGATAAAAAATCTCTTTTATGTAATTCCAAATGTAAAGTGAGTCTCCGTATCTTATCGGTGAAACTGAATACTTGAAATTCAACAGATCCGCAGTTTTTTTCTTTTTCTTGTCGAATAGCCGAGATGGATGAATTTTTGACCATAAAAAACAATTTTTTTCTTTTCCGTGGATTTTACCGATCAGGAAAAATAATTATTATTATTATACCAGTTATTTGAATCTAGTACTAAAAAAATGTAGATTTCTTCATATACACTACTCTATTCATTCTTATTTTATTTAAATAAAATTGATTTTATCCAAATCAAATTGCAAATTTGATTTGGATAGAATAGAAGGGGATGATACATTTATGCATTCACAAACACGAAAGGGAATTATTTTTTTACCTAACTAAAAAAAATATTCTGTCGATTTCTTCCTAGATCCAATTGATACGTAATTAAATCGGTATCGTGTACCAGAATGTAATATAGCGTATGTGTATATATTTCGGTTTTATCTACTGAATATGTCATGCGATAGATATATAGGAAATATTTACTATTAACTAATTTTGAATCGCGGATACATATGTATTCTTGACATACTGAAATGACTGCCGTTATTGGTATCAAACCAATAACGATTCATACAAGCTAAATCTTCTAATCGATAATTGGGCCAAAGAAACAATTTGAATTTAATGAATTTATCTGTTTCCGTATTAAGATGCTTTTTCTCGTTCAAAAATTGTCCACTGTTTTTTATGTTGTTTTGATTGCAAAATATTGGATTTCTATCCACAACATTCCAATTCTGGTTCTGGTAATTGAAACAAATTAGAATTCTCAATTCTCTACGACGTCTGGGAGATAGAATATTTTCGGGAACAAGGAAATCATAATAATTTTTGTTTCTATTCACAAGCATATTGCTGTCTTGTGCAACGGATCCATCAAGATTCTTTTTATCAACATATCTATTTTTTATTATGCATTTTCCATTAGTTTGGTGCTTATTCTTATCAACCAATGAAATACTTATGGTTTGGTATATAATATATTTTCCATCCCTTTTCATAGATAGACGAATTGGCTCGATAATAAATATTCCCCTTTTTATCAATTCTGTAAGAGTTAGGTCTTTCTGAATCAACATTGCATCCAGATGCATCTCTCCTCTTTGAATTGAGGATATAGCAATTTCCCTTGGATCTATCAGTCTAAGTAGAAGACAATATACCTGGATATTACTGATCATTCTTTGATTCAAGGGATCATCCCATCTTAATTGAAAAAGAAAATACTTTTTCAAGAAGAAATCCAGTTCTGCTTCTTTCTTGCTCTTGTATTGTTTTTTCTTTCTACCCTTTTTAATGTTTGTTCCTGTGTAATCTTCTTCAACATCTTTCTTTTTGTTTTGTTTTCGTAGATCTGATACAAGATCCCCTTGGCCTTGTTGTTCATTTTTTTTTTTATTTACGTCGATCTTTTCACTTTGACTAATATTTGCATTTCTATGAAAATGAAAAATAAGTAATTTGATTGGTATGATCCACGGTTTAATCTTATACGCATCAAAAAGTAGCACAAATTCTGGGAAAAACCAGGGTTCTAGATTTGATATGGTACGATATAACCTTTCTTGATTCATTCCCATCCAATCAAAAAAGTCTTTTTTTTTCGAATTTTTAGTTTCCGTTTTAGCATTTTTATGAATCTTGGTATCGATATATGTATTGGTCGAGGTTTCAATATCGATATTATTTCTAAGACAAAAATGGGGAATTCTATAATCAAAAAATTTTCTATCCAGATTTTTGTTCGTATCAATAATAGATCCTTTTTCTAGATAATCACTAATAGCTATACTTATCAATCCATAAAATGATTCGGATTCCAGTGTATTTAAATTATATATAATTTTTTTGTCTTTTCCTTGTAACGTTGATCCATAAATATATGAGTCCTTACTATCCCCATAATTTATATATTTATATGATAAAAGATCATATCCATAATGTTTTTTCAATTTTTCTTTTTGACTCATCAACGAATCCACTGCATAGTAATTTTGTTTCATGTAATGAATTAATGGGTCTTTTTTATATAAATCCAATTTCATTGAGTCTTTCTTTTGAATCGTATAACATTGATTGACTCTATTTTGCCATTTTTTCGATACTAAGTGGGCCCACTTGGTCTGAGATAAATTGTATTGATAATGCCCCCGTAACCAAATTTTCCATTTATTCATCCCATACTTATGAATTTTTTTATGCCTTGGTTTGGAATTAAATATTCCTTGTGTCATACAATAATTCTTGATTATATCCCTAAGAAAAGGATGGGTGCCGTGATATTGAAGTACGGATCTCAAATGATAATTGTTAAGTAATTGATTTTGTGATAATTTGTAAAATACATATGCTTGAGACAAAGAAGATAAGTCACAATAAATATTAGAATTTTTATTACTAATATTAGTATTAATAGTATTAAAAAACGACTTTTTTATAGTAGAAATCAAGTTCATTGTATTTTGATTTGGTTTCTCAACCCCTTCTTGGCTTGTTTCGTCGTTGTAAATAGATTTATTGATAATTTTTTTTGTTGATTCAAAGAAAAGTTGTGCATTGGTCCTTGGAATCTTAATAATACATAGTAATATATTCATGTATGTTTTTTCAATGAAGGATTTCATAAAATAATGCGATTTACGTATTAATCGGATATTTTTTCTTTTGCATTTTTGCCAAATATCCTTTTGTGATTCCGATCTTTTATTTTTATCATCACAAGTTAGCACTATTTTTTTCTTGTCTTTTGTGATTCCTTTTATTTGAGCCTTAATTGTGATTATCTTATTAGCAAGATCTTTCATTTTTGTTTCTATGAGTGAAGAATTTTCATTTACACAATTCATGGATCGAATTTGAATGGTCGATTCTTGGATAATATTATTATTTATATTGGAGTCTTTTCTGTTTTCATTTGTTTCATATACTTTCACCTTCCTCAATTTCAATAAGAAAATGGGGTTTACTTTTTCAAGTTCTTTCATTATTAGGTTTCTCACTAGAACTATTTTGGTGACCCATCTTGTTTTTTCTTTTGAAATCTTTAAAAACAAATTTATTCTTTCTTTGAAAGCCCTTATAACTTGAAAAAAATGCTTTTTCACTTTTATCATTTTTTTTTCGAGTTCTTGAAAAATGGGTTCAAAAAAAGAAGGCCGTTTTCGGGGAGACCCAAAAGGCAGTTCTGTTTCCCTTCCCCAGACTGTTAAAAAACAAAAATTGTCTTTTTTCTCTTTTTTACTCATTTTCTGATCTCTACGATGAGATCGTATTTTAGATCTTCGCCAAGGTTTCAGACAGAAAGGAAATAGAATCTTTATCTGAATACCATCTGTTAACCAATTTTGAGGAAATTCTGTTTCTGATAATTGAACACCGTTATAGGTACATTTAACATGCATTTCTCTATTCCATTCCTCCAAATCCTCGTACCACTCGGGGAATTGCAATAATAACATACGACCAATATTTTTAGCTATTATCAATAAGGGTAATATAACGTATTTTCTAAGAAAAGATTGGGTTACTAACATTAAACCTCTTATTGCTTGAGTAAATATAAAGGTATCCCAAGTTTCTGATATTACTATTCGTTCAGTTTCCTCTTCTTTCTCTTCATTTGTTTTCTCTTTTGTTTCTTCCTCCTCAAAATAAGAAATTTGCAATTCTGGGGTTCCCCCTACCCAATTCCTAAAAATGAGATTAATCATTTCAGAGATATCAAAAAATGAAAAACAAAATGTTTTGTCTATTCGATCCAAAAAAAGTGGAGAATGCACGTTTGTTTGAAACATTTGCCAAGTAATTGTTTTACGTCTTTGAGCACGCATGGATCCTTTGATTATACCCCGTCGAAAATCTGATTGTTGTGAATAACGTATCAAAGCCACTTCCTCTTCTTCATCACTAGTGCTAGTATCATTATTATTACCACTGGAATTAGTACTCTGATCATCAGTATAAATTACCACACGCTTTCCTTTTCTTGAACGAATTTCAGAATCCTCCGTTGATTCTTCTTCATTTTCTTCTTCCTCTTCTTCCGCATCGTCTGTCAATTTGTATGACCATCGAGAAACCCTTTTACGGATTTCTTCCATTCCAATAGATTTCTTTCTAATTGTTGTTAGATCGTTTGGATCTGTTGTAATTCCATCGAATACAAATTTCAAAGGTTTTGCTTGACTTTCTAAATCAATTCTTCGTGCGTGTTCAAAAGATAATTCATCGATTGAGTTTAAGAAATTCCCAATCGAACTCGAATTCAATAATAATTCCTTGCTAACGTCGAACGTGTTCTTTTGATGTTCAAATTCTCTAGAATCATTATGAAATAAACCATGAATCTTATTTATCCAAAGCATTTCTACGGAATCCGCTGTCGAAGTTCTTAAATCATGAATGATTGCATGTAAATTGCATTTTTTTATTGTTCCTCGATAGGGTCCGTTCAAAAAAGGATCGTACATTTTTGGCAAGTATTCTTGTTCATTCTCATCATCGCACAATCTGGTCCTTTTTTCTAGCATATCTAAACCAAGGGATCCCTTCTCCTTTTCTAGAATTTTTATTCGATTTATCAATTCATTATTCAAGTTGTATTTTTTTTGTTCGTTAGTATAAACCCAATAATTATACAGGTCCTCGGGGGATAGTTTTTCTGTCGTGTACAAAGAAATTTTCCGTTCTACCATTTCTGAAAAAGTAGATAAACTGGGTGGATATGTAAAAGATATTATTTGTTTTCCATTACTTGGGCATATAAAAAAAAAATATTGTGACATTTCATTTCGTACAGCATTTTCAAACCGATCATTTTTTATATATCTCAATGGGCGATTCCATCGTTTATAATCGAAAAGAAAAGTTACAATAGGCTTTTCAAACCAGAAATAAGTTTTTTCATTTTTATCTTCTTTAAGTTTTCCCAATTCCCAATTATCTTGGTGGGTATCAAGATAAGAATCTTCGTAAACTGGGCTATCTTTGTCTTCTTCGGCGGATCCCTCTTGTTCCTGTTTAGTCTTCTT